TTTTCTGCGTTTTGAAGGATTCGAACCTTCATTAACCAAATTAGAAAGTTGGTGTTTTATCCATTAAACTAAAAACGCAATAGAACTTGAAGAGAGTAGGATTCGAACCTACGAAAATTTTTTAATAAATAGATTTACAGTCTATCGCTTTAAACCACTCAGCCATCTCTTCCTTAATGTATTATAGATATTAATAAAATAAAATATTAATTAAGAAGAATGGGATTCGAACCCATGACATAATATCGTTATTTTTTATGTGACGATTTAGCAAACCGTTGTTTTAAACCACTCAACCATCTTCTTCAGGATATGAGACAGAGAGAATAACAATAATAGGAATAGGGGTTGCCCTCTATTGTAAACGTTTTTTTTTGTTAAGGTTACTTTTTTGCAAAAGTAATTAACTTTACTTTTGCAAAAAAGTAACCTTAACAAAAAAAAACGTTTACAATAGAGGGCAACCCCTATTCCTATTATTGTTATTCTCTTTCTTTATCTCTTTTAAAACTTGAATTAATAAATAAAGAATTAGAGAGGGAGTATAGTTTAAAGGAAAAACATATGCTTTGCATACATAAAATTATTGGTTCGATTCCAATTACTTCCACTTTTCAATAAGGAGAATAGCTCAAAGGTAGAGCTTTGGTTTTCAAAACCACAGGTTGGGGGTTCAAATCCTTCTTCTCCTGTATAAAAATAGTAGAAAATGCCCAATATTATTACAAGTCCCTTAGAACAATTTGAAATAGTAACATTAATTCCTTTGCATTTATGGGGTTTAAACTTTTCTTTAACGAATTCTTCTTTATTTTTAATAATAGCTTTTTTTCTTATAATATTTTGAACTAGTTTAAGTTTTTATAATTTTAGTTTGATTCCTAATAATTGACAACTTATTAAGGAATCTTTATATAAAGTTACTTCTAGTATAGTAGAAGATAATATAGGTAAGAAAGGTGAGTATTATTTGCCTTTTATATTTACGTTACATTTAATATTATTATATAGTAATCTTATAGGTATGATACCTTATAGTTTTACAGTAACCAGTCATATAGTATTTACATTCAGTTTAGCACTTTCAATTTTTATAGGTATAAATATTATTGGAGTACAAACTCATGGATTTAAATTTTTTGCTTTATTTTTACCACGAGGGGTTCCTCTAGCTATAGTACCATTGTTGGTTACTATAGAATTTCTTTCTTATATAGTAAAAGTGTTTACTTTATCTATACGTTTATTTGCTAATATGACATCAGGACACACATTACTAAAAATAATAGCAGGATTTGCTTGAACTATGTTATCTGCAGGAGGGTTATTAGCTGTTTTTCATTTAATACCTTTGGCATTATTGTTGGCATTAATAGGTTTAGAGTTAGCAATAGCGGGTTTACAAGCTTATGTATTTACTTTACTTACTTGTATATATTTGAATGATGTTTTAGATATGCATTAAAAATAAACTAAAAAAAAAATGCCACAATTAGATCGTGTAATTATATTTTCTCAAATTTTTTGACTGTTTATAATTTTTTCTGCTTTATATATTGTATTAACACATTTTTTTTTGCCTTTGTTTCTAAAGTCCTTAAAATTAAGAAGACAAATTATTGAATCTAATAATTCAGAAGTTTTACATTTAAATGAAAGAGCTGCCGCAAAACAAATTTTAATTAAACAAAAGCTTTTATCTAAGTTATTAATCATCGAAGAATTTTTACTTGAAAGTTATAAATTTCAAAAGTATTTTAAAAATGAGCAACAAATAATTTCAATTGATGAAAAAATAAGTATAGCAACTATTAATTATTTATTATATTGTGATAGCTTAATATTGAATAATATTCTGTTTTATCCAAGGTTTTTAAATTCCAAAATTTAAGTAAAATGTATTTAAGTATTATATTATTACCTCTTTTTGGTGCTTTATTTTCTGGTTTTGGGGGTAGATGAATTGGTAGTAAAGGTTCTTGTATTATAACAACTATTTGTATAGGATTAGCAATAATTTTATCAGTAATTACTTTTTTTGAAGTAGGTTTTTCTGGGATGACAACTTGTATTGTTTTGGAAACCTGAATAGAATCTGGTATTTTGAAAATTCATTGAGGTCTTTTATTTGATACAATAACTGTTGTTATGCTAATTGTTATTACATCTATTTCTGGTTTAGTTCATTTATATTCTATAACATATATGGAAACAGACCCACACCTTCCTCGATTTATGTCTTATTTGTCAATTTTCACATTCTTCATGTTGATGCTTGTAACAGCGGATAATTTATTACAAATGTTTTTCGGGTGAGAAGGTGTGGGATTAGCATCTTATTTACTTATTAATTTTTGATACACTCGTTTAGCCGCAAATCAATCTGCTATTAAAGCGTTAGTTGTAAATCGCATAGGAGATTTTGGATTAAGCCTAGGTATTTTCTTAATTTTTTGAACTTTTCAATCCTTAGATTATAGTATTATGTTTTCAATAATTCCATTTTTTGATAATCATTATCTTAAGTTTTTAGGATTTTCTTGTCATAGTTTAAGTCTAATTTGTTTTTTTTTATTTGTAGGTGCAATTGGTAAATCAGCGCAATTAGGTTTACATACTTGGTTACCAGATGCAATGGAAGGGCCTACACCAGTTTCTGCTCTTATACATGCGGCAACAATGGTAACGGCAGGAGTCTTTCTTATGATAAGATTTTCACCTTTATTAGAATTTTCACCTTTTTTATTATCTATGTTAGTTCTATTTGGATCATTAACAGCTTTTTTTGCTAGTATGACAGGCATTTTTCAGAATGATTTAAAAAAAGTGATAGCATATTCTACTTGCAGTCAATTAGGTTATATGATATTTTCTTGTGGTATGTCTTGTTATGATGTTGGTTTATTTCATCTAACAAATCATGCTTTTTTTAAAGCATTATTATTTTTAAGTGCTGGTTCTGTAATTCATGCAATAAGCAATGAACAAGATATGCGCAAAATGGGTTCTCTAATAAATTTTTTACCTATGACTTATTCTTTAATGTTGATAGGATCATTAGCTTTAGCAGGTTTTCCTTTTCTAACTGGTTTTTATTCGAAAGATTTTATATTAGAGTTAACGCATAGCAATAGTTTTTGTAATTTGGATTTAATATGTTCTTCTTTAGCTTTATGGTTAGGTAGTATTTCTGTTTTATTTACAGCTTTTTATTCATTCAGATTAATTTATTTAACGTTTATTAATTCAAGTAATAGCAATAGAATACTTTTATCTTATATACATGAATCTTCTTTTTTGATGAGTTTGCCTCTTATTTTATTAGGTATAGGTAGTTTGTTTTTTGGATTTATAATGCAAGATTTATTTATAGGTCTTGGAACGGATTTTTGAAAGGGTTCGATTTTTATATTACCTAACCATAATTTCTACGTAGAAGCAGAAAATTTGCCTATTATAATTAAGTGGTTGCCTTTTTTATTAAGTTGCCTTGGAATTTGTTTATCAAGTATTACAAATATTACATATTTATATAAATATGTAATATTAAAAAGATATAAATTAAGTTCTTTTTGGGTATACTTAATAAACAAAAAATGATTTTTTGATACTTTATATAATCGGTTTTTAGTGTATCCGATTTTAAGTTTTGGTTATAAAGTATCTTTTAAAACTTTAGACAGAGGTTTTATTGAATTATCAGGACCATTTGGGTTAAGTAAGTTGGTTCTGAGATGATCAGCATTTATTTTTCAAGTTCAAAGCGGACAAATGACTCATTATATATTTTATATAATAGTAAGTGTTTGTATTTTTTCTAGTATTATATTAATTAAATATGTATTATGGTTTCATAATTATCACTTATTAATTTTTTATTTTTTTTTAATATTTTTCATATAGTAATTTAAAGAGTCTATAGCTTAAAGGTTAGAGCGTACGCGTGTGAAATGTTGGTTATTTTAGTATTTTTATATTAATATAGTCCTTACTTTTAGTAGTGAATTGGTTTTTTATATAAGTGAAAATCTTATCATTTTTGAGGTTTAAAATGTTTTGTATTATTATTGTTATTTTAAAAATAGCAGAGCATAATAATATATTAAATTTATGAGTACGTACAGAAATTTATTGAAAGTATCTAAACTCTAATAATCTTTGTGATTAAAAGTGCTAAATAGCGTGCATTTAGTAAAAACCTTTATTTTGAACAATAGGTATAAAATAAAACTCTAAAAATTTAAATATATAAAAAATTGAAACGTTTAAAGATGATTTATATTAAAGCAAAAGTTTTTTTGTAATGATAAAAATAAGCCTAAAATATAAATTAAAACAATGTTTTATAAGAAGCTGTATGATAAGAAATTATCTTGTGCAGTTTTTAGCAAAGTTGTGAAAATAACGATTGCAATTTGATAAGCGTAATGTTGATTGTTCGAATCAATCTAGACTCATAAATTTTGAAACTTTTAATGTATTACATAGAATTTTTAAATCCTTTAATAGCAACATCAATAACACCTTTAATAGGAGTAGCAGTTTTATTGCTTATAGAAGAATCTAATGAATTTTGATGTCGTCAAATTGCATTGTGATTTGCTTGTCTAACTTTTCTTTTTTCTTTGCTTTTATGACTTCAATTTGATTCAAATAGCCCATTTTTTCAATTTGTTTCTACTTTTTTATGATTTCCTTACTTAAATTTTTATTATACGATAGGTATCGATGGAATTTCCATTTTTTTTATATTACTTACAGCATTTCTTATAATTATTTGTGTTTTGATTAGTTGAAGTTCTATTTATTATAATATTAGAGATTATTTAGTTTGTTTTTTATTACTAGAATTTTTTTTAATTCAAGTTTTTAGTGTTTTAGATATGTTATTGTTTTATATATATTTTGAAAGTGTGTTAATTCCTATGTTTCTTATAATAGGAATATGAGGTTCTCGCCAACGAAAAATACGTGCAGCTTATCAATTTTTTTTATATACATTAATAGGATCTTTATTAATGCTATTAGGAATATTAATTATTTATTTTCAAGTAGGGTCTACAGATTTTCAAATATTATGATACTCTTTATTCTCAGAAACAAAACAATTAATATTATGATTGGCCTTTTTTGCGAGTTTTGCTATAAAAATACCTATGATTCCTTTTCATATTTGATTGCCTGAAGCACATGCAGAAGCTCCTACTGCAGGTTCTGTCATATTAGCAGGTATTTTATTAAAAATGGGAGGCTATGGATTTCTAAGATTCTCTTTACCAATGTTTCCTTGAGCTTCTGTTTATTTTAGTCCTTTAATTTTTACGTTAAGTGTAGTGGCTGTAATTTATGCATCTTTAACAACTTTACGTCAAGTGGATTTAAAAAAAATTATAGCTTATTCATCTGTATCGCATATGGGTTTTGTTACTATAGGAATTTTTTCATTAAATTTACACGGATTAGAAGGCAGCATATTCTTAATGTTAAGTCATGGTTTAGTGTCGAGTGCTTTATTTTTTTGTGTTGGTATTTTATATGATCGATATAAAACCCGAATAATTAAATATTATACAGGTCTTATTCAAGTAATGCCTCTTTACGGTATTTTTTTTTTATTTTTTACATTTGCAAATATAGGATTTCCTGGTACAAGCAGTTTTATAGGAGAAATATTAGTACTTTTAGGTGTATTTCAAATTAATACAGTTTTAGCCTTTTTTGCATCATTAGGTATGATATTAGGCGCAGCTTATTCTATTTGATTATTCAATAGAATAAGTTTTGGTTCTCTCAAATTAAATTATTTATCAATTTATCAAGATGTATCACGACGCGAATTTTTTATTTTAATACCTATAACAGGCTTGATTTTATGAATGGGAATATATCCTAATTCTTTTTTAAATAACATACATTGTTCTTTACAAAATTTATTAGAACTTATATTTTAAATATTAATAGCAATGTTTTATAAGGAATGATTAATTATTAGATTTTCTTCTTTATTAACACTATGTGGTGTAGTTTTGGATTTAGAATTAGTTTTTTTCGTTATAGGTTTTTTATTAATACATATAAGTATAGGCATTTGTGCTATTTTATATGATTATGTGCATATTAAAAAAATAAAATGTGTTTTAATATTCTTAGTAAAGATTTCTTCGATAGAAATAACTAGAAGTATTATGGAATTTTTTTTTTAATTACTAAAAGTTAATAATAATGCGTTATATTTTATATGAATTTTATCCAATTATTCCTGAAATATTTATAATAAGTAGCTCCTGTATTTTATTAATATATGGGGTTTTTTTTAGTTTATCTAAAGGTAATCCATTATTAACTAAAAATTTAGGTTTTTTGACTTTACACGTAGCAATAATGAGCTTTTTTATTTCTTTTTATCAAGAAGCATATTTTATTACAATATGAAAATCTTCTATGATTAGTGATTATTTTACACAGGATATAAAATATATTATAATTTTGTTCTTTATTTTTTGAACATATTTAACTTTTTTATATAATAGTTTTGAAAAAATTAATTCATTTGAATATTGGATATTAATATTATTAAGTTTAAGCGCTATTCTATTAATTACACAAGCTAATGATCTTTTATTTATTTATTTAGTTATTGAATTACAAAGTTTAGTGTCTTATATTTTAGCAAGTTTCAAACGTACATCAGAATTTTCTACGGAAGCGGGTTTAAAATATTTTGTATTAGGAGCTTTTTCTTCGGCATTACTTTTATTTGGTATATCTTTAATTTATTCTTTAACTGGTCTTACAAATTTAAGTGATTTATCCAAATTTTTTACTGGGATTATAATTGGGGATATAGTCCTTACTTTAGGTATTTTTAGTGGTTTAATTTTAATTTTAGTAGCATTACTTTTTAAATTAAGTGCAGCACCTTTTCACATGTGAGCTCCTGATGTTTATGAAGGTTCACCTACTTCGATTACAGCATTTTTTTCTATAATGCCAAAGTTGCCTATTTTGAGCTTATTATATAGGTTTTTAGTATTTAGTTTTCATGATTTTATAATTATTTGATATAGTGTAATATTATTAGTTGTATTCTTATCTATATTAGTAGGAACTTTAAGCGCATTTTCTCAAAGAAAATGAAAACGTTTTTTTTCTTATAGTTCTATCACCCACGTAGGTTTTTTTTTACTAGCTATGCTTTTAGGAGACAATGAAAGTATTAGTAATTCTATTTTATATGTTCTCATATATTTAATTACTATGTTAGGTATTTTTTCAATAGTTTTAAGCATACGTTTTTTCAATTATCATTATCATTATCAAACAAGATATTTAGAAGACGTTAATAGTTTAGCAAAAGTAAGTCCCACAATTTCTATTATGTTTTCTATTATATTATTTTCTATGGCAGGAGTGCCTCCATTAGCAGGATTTTTTGCTAAATTTTTTGTTTTATTATCGGCTCTCCAATCAGGTGCGGTTGGTATAGCTATATTTATAGTTTTAATGAGTTGTATTGCATGTTTTTATTATATACAAATTATAAAAACTATGTATTTTAATACATATGTTCAATGATCCATTCTGTATCCTATAGGAAAAACAAATGCTTTAGTTTTAAGTATTAGTTTTATATTTTTATTTCTTTTATTTTATGATTTAGAATTTTTATCAATTATAACACGTCAAGTTTCTTTAGCGTTTTTAAATTAATTAAAATATCATGTATATCATTAATATAATATTGAAAATAATTTTAATAATAGTACCTCTTTTAATAGCAATTGCTTATATGACATTAGCTGAACGTAAAGTAATGGCAGCAATGCAAAGAAGAAAAGGTCCTAATGTTGTAGGTCTTTTTGGTTTATTACAGCCATTAGCTGATGGTCTTAAGTTATTTGTAAAAGAAACGGTATTACCTTCTAGTGCTAATATTATGATTTTTGTATTAGCTCCTATATTAACTTTTTTATTAGCATTAGTATCTTGATGTGTTATACCTTTAGGTGAAGGTTTAGTTTATTCTGATATTAACTTGGGAGTTTTATATATTTTGGCAATATCTTCTTTAGGAGTTTATGGAATTATAACATCAGGTTGGGCTAGTAATTCTAAATATGCATTTTTAGGGGCTTTACGTTCAGCAGCCCAAATGGTATCCTATGAAGTATCTATTGGGTTGATTTTAATTAATATTTTACTATGTGTAGGTTCTTTAAATTTAAGTGAAATCGTATTAGCACAACAATCTATATGATTTGTTTTGCCTTTGTTTCCTGTGTTTTTAATGTTCTATATTTCTATATTAGCAGAAACCAATAGGGCTCCTTTTGATTTACCTGAAGCTGAAGCTGAATTAGTTGCTGGTTATAATGTTGAATATTCAGCAATGGGTTTTGCTTTATTTTTTTTAGGGGAATATGCAAATATGATTTTAATGTGTAGTTTAGCGACAATTTTTTTTCTTGGAGGATGATTACCTTTTTATAATTGAACAATATTTTATTGAATACCTTCTACAATATGATTTGGTATAAAAACTACTTTGTTATTATTTGGATTTATTTGAGTGAGATCTTCTTTTCCTAGATATAGGTATGATCAATTAATGCGACTAGGATGAAAAATTCTTTTACCTCTTTCTTTAGGCTGAGTATTTTTTATAGCTGGAGTTTTAATGAGTTTTAATTGGTTACCTTAAACCTTATAGAATATACAAAATGAAATTGATTTTTTCTGAATATACTTTTATATTAATTTTTTTAATATTAGCTACGTTATTATCATTTGTTCTATTTATTTTATCTTATTTATTAACTCCTCAAAAAGCAGATCAAGAAAAAATAAGTGCTTATGAATGTGGTTTTAATCCTTTTGATGATGCAAGAGCAACTTTTGATATTAGGTTTTACTTAGTAGCTATCTTATTTCTTATTTTTGATTTAGAAATCAGTTTTTTATTTCCATGATCTTTAGTTTTAAAAGATATAGGTGTATTAGGTTTTTGAAGTATGATACTTTTTTTAATAATATTAACTTTAGGATTTGTTTATGAATGATATAAAGGAGCTTTAGAGTGAGAGTAAATATGAAATTTTTAACTGTAGAAATAATATTATAAAATTACATGATCCCTTTTTGAATTCAAAAGTAATTATATTTTCACTGAAACTACTATTTATGGGAATCTTAGTAAGTTAAAAATAATTGTAAAAATTTAATTGTGCATAAATCCAAAAAAGTAATAATATTAAATGTTATATTTACATTAAACAACATATTGTATATGATAACAGACCTTAAGGGAGATGTATTGTTTTGATCTTCTGTAGGTTCTCATAAAATCAAAAATACGAAAAAAATAACAACTACATCTATTTTTTTATCTATTAAAGATCTTAAATTTTTCTTAAACAGACATAATTTTAATTACATATTTTTAAATATTAAAGGTTTTAGTAAATATAAAAAGGTTGTTTTAAAATATTTAAAACAGTTTTATTCTGAAATTATTTTAATATATGAGAATACGAATATATCCCATAATGGATGTAAAAATTCAAAAATAAGGCGTTTATAAAGAGCGAGGTAGTTCAAGTGGTTAGAACATTGGAATCATAATCCAAAAGTTATAGGTTCAAATCCTATCCTCGTTAGAAGGCTAGATAACATAGTGGTTATGTGGAAGATTGCAAATCTTTTTAAGATTGGTTCGATTCCAATTCTAGCTTTCAATAGAGAGGCTTATATATAAATTAATAATAAAAAATGAATGTAACTTTACAAAGTGCGAAAATGATTGGTGCAGGTTTAGCTACTATAGGTTTAACCGGAGTAGGCGCAGGAGTAGGAATTGTATTTGGATCTTTAGTAATGGCTTATGCAAGAAATCCTTCGTTGAAACAACAGTTATTTGGCTATACTATTTTAGGATTTGCTTTAACAGAAGCAGTTGCCTTATTTGCTTTAATGATGGCTTTTTTAATTTTATTTACTTAATTAAATAAAATAATTATAGGGTATAGCGTAATAGGGTAACGTATTTACTTTGGGTGTAAAAGATTACAGGTTCGAATCCTGTTGCCCTAATTATAAAAGATGAATGGCTGAGTGGTTTAAAGCACCAATTTTGAAAATTGGCATAAAATTTTTATCATAGGTTCGAATCCTATTTCATCTATAAAAGTCTAGATAGCTCAGAGGTTTAGAGCATGGGATTGAAGATCCTGGAGTCATAGGTTCGAATCCTATTCTGGACAACTAATTTAATAAATATATTAATAGAATTATGTGCCAAAAAATAAATATGTTAAATAGACCAATATCTCCGCATTTATCAATCTATAATTCTCAAATAACGTCTCTTTCATCGATATGACACCGTATTTCTGGAATTTTCTTAATTGTTTTAATTGTAAGTTTTAATATATTATCAAAAGTGGTAGTTAATTGCACTTTTTATTTAAATAGCATAGTAATACAGCTAGATATAGTTTATTTCATTTATTTAGTTGTTTTATTTTTATTTTTATATCATAGTTTTAATGGTTTACGCAATATAATGTGAAATTTATCTTATGGATTTAAGGTTAATAATATAAAGAACTTTTTTTTCATTATGTGCTCTTGTATTATTTTTATTTTAGTATTTAATATAGTTTAAAAATAAAATGTTTTTAATAAAAAATTCTAAAAAAATATCACTAAATATAATTTATAAAAATCAAAAATTTTTAAGGATTTATAGATGAAATCCATTATACAAAAAAGAGCCTTGATTTTCTATATATCCTTTGTTGCAAAAAGATGCAGGACCTATGATTTTAGATGCTTTAATTTATATTAAAAATAATTTGGATTCCACCTTATCTTTTAGACGATCTTGTAGAGAAGGTATCTGTGGGAGTTGTTCTATGAATATTGATGGTGTAAATTCTTTAGCTTGTTTGCATTCATTAAGAACTAAGCAAAAATTTAGCACAATTTATCCCTTACCTCATATGTATGTTATAAAGGATTTAATCCCAGACCTTTCAAATTTTTATAATCAATATAAATCTATAAAACCTTGGTTGGTAGTAGAAAATTCTTTAAGAGAAAAAGAATTTTTACAATCAAAACTTGATAGATTTCAATTGGATGGGTTATATGAATGTATACTATGTGCATGCTGTTCGTCTAGTTGCCCTAGCTATTGATGAAATCAAGATAAATATTTAGGTCCTGCAATTTTACTACAAGCTTATCGTTGATTGACAGAAACTCGAGATTTTAATAAAATTAATAGATTAAAATTTTTGAATCATAAAATGCGTTTATTTCGATGTCATACAATAATGAATTGTAGTAAAGTATGTCCAAAAAATTTAAACCCTGGAAAAGCTATTTCATCTATTAAATATCAATTAATTTATAAACAATAAGGCGGGGAGAGCTCGGTTAGGTATGAGCAATAGTTTGTGAATCTGAAGGTCGTGGGTTCAAATCCCATTCTTCGCCCTTTTTGCGGGAATAACTCAAAAGGTAGAGTATAATTTTGCCAAAGTTAAAGTTGAGGGTTCGAATCCCTTTTTCCGCTAAAAAATTAGTTAAAATGAATTTAAATTTATTTTTATTTATATTGTTTACAATTCTTACAATATTATCTTCTTTTATGGTTATAACATCTGTAAATGCTGTGCATTCTGTATTATTTTTAATTTTAGTATTTTGTAATACTTCTGCATTACTATTACTGCTAGGATCTGAGTTTTTATCCTTAATGTTGATAATTGTTTATGTGGGAGCTATAGCAGTACTATTTCTTTTTGTAGTAATGATGTTAAATGTGAAAATAAATCCTTTAATAATCAATAATTCTTCTGTTATTCCTATAGGATTTTTAATATTTTTTGTATTATTTAATATACTTTCTTATTCTATGAAAGAATTAGATTTAATTCCTTTTAAGTATACTGATATAAAATTGACTACTTGAGCTTTAGAAACTAATTATATCAGTAATGTTGAAGTTATAGGTAATGTTTTATATTCCAATTATTGTTTATTATTTTTAATTTGTGGTATTATACTATTAGTTGCAATGATAGGAGTTATTGTATTAACAATGCATCAAAGAAGAAATGTTAAAAAACAACAAATAGAAATTCAATTATCTCGTTTGCCAGGAAATGTGATTAAATTTATAACTTTACGATCTTAAATGGGTATGACGGAAATGGTAGACGTGTTAGTTTTAGATTCTAATAGTACATAACTATGAGAGTTCGAATCTCTCTACCCATAAAAAAGCGACTTTAAAAGTCGCTTTTTTATATATAATTCTACTTAAAGAATAATAAAAATTTTTCAACTTTACCCAAAAAAGGTAAAACACAACTTAAATAAATGAAGTAATATAAACTAGCAAATTGACCTATAACTATATAAGGATCTTCTACAGGCATTCCACCAATTCATCCTAGGATGAAACAAGCACTAATAAAAGTTCAATATAAAAATCTATACATAGGTCTAAATCTAGAACTTCTAATTTCCGTACTATGTACTCAAGGTAAGACCGCTAAAATTATAATTGCGGAAACCATTGCAATTACTCCTCCTAATTTATGAGGTATACTTCTCAAAATGGCATAAAAAGGTAAAAAGTATCATTCTGGTACAATATGAGCAGGTGTAATCATAGGATTAGCTTCAATATAATTATCCGGATGCCCTAAAGTATTTGGAAAGAAATATATAAAAATAGAGAAAAAAACAAAAAATATCACTAATCCTAGTAAATCTTTTATAATAAAATAAGGATAAAAATTTATTTTATCCACATTCGAAGAAATACCTAAGGGGTTTCCAGAACCATTTTGATGTAAAACTGCTATATGTACAAGAGAAACAGCTGCTATTATAAAAGGAAGTAAATAATGTAAACTAAAAAATCGATTTAATGTCGCATTATCCACGGAAAAACCTCCTCATAGTCAAGTTACAATTGAATTTCCTATGACCGGTATTGCAGAGACTAAATTTGTTATAACTGTCGCCCCTCATAAGCTCATTTGTCCCCAAGGCAATACATAACCAATAAAAGCAGTTATAATCATTAATAATAAAATAATAACTCCTAAAACCCATACTCAATGCCTTGGTCTAATATAAGAACCAAAATATAAACCTCTAAAAATATGTATGTATACTACAATAAAAAACATGGAAGCTCCATTTGCATGAATATAACGTAATAATCAACCATAATTTACATCTCGCATAATATGTTCTACACTAGCAAATGCAAGATCTACATGAGGGGTATAATGCATTGCTAAAAAAATTCCTGTAATAATTTGGATAATTAAACACATTCCAGATAAAAACCCAAAATTTCAGGCATAGTGTAAATTTATTGGGGTGGGATATTCTATTAAATGATCATTTGCTAATTTAATTAAAGGCTGTTTTACAAATCTCATAATTATCAAATTTTTTTAATTTTCTAAAAATAATCTACTCGCTACTGGACTTGAACCAGTAACTCTAATAGAGAACAGATTTTAAATCTATCGTGTTTACCTTTTTTCACCAAGCGAGTTGCTAATACTGACGTAAAAGGACTCGAACCTCTAATTTACAGCACCAAAAGCTATCGCCTTACCTAATTTGGCTATACGTCAATAATTCTTTAGCAGGTAGCGGGATTTGAACCCGCAATTTTTAGTATGGAAAACTAATGAATTTACCTATTCTTCTATACCTGCAAACTATTTACAAAACTTTTAAATACTCACGTAAAGTAATTTTATTTATACATAAAAAAGTTGTTATTTTGCAATTATGTGTATAGAAATTTTGTAAATTTGTAATTTTATTTAATTTATAGTTGAGTAATAAAGCCAATAATTTAGATGTCTGACTTTCTAATCTTTGTGTAAAAATTAATTTTTTTGGGTAGATTACTTCTACATTATTTTCCAAATATATAGGCAATTTTTTTGAAGTTAAAAAACCAAATGCTATAAAATGGTTTTTTAAAAATTGTAAATTAGAAATTATATTTTCAAAAATATATTTATGCTTAAAAACTAATCTTAAACTATTCATTAATTCTATAAAAGATTTGGACAAAGAAATTTTTATTTTCTGAGAATTTGATTGAAAATCCTCAAAAACAACATTTTGAAGCTTATTAAATGCTATAAAACAAAAGGTAACAAAACATATTAAAATTAGTGTTTCTTCATTAAGAATTATAATATTAGAATACACTAAAATAAATGAAACTAATACAACTATACTTATATTTAACATTTTTTTAAGATCCTCCTCATCAATAAATAGATACAAATAAAAATAACCAAACAACATCCACAAAGTGTCAATATCATGCGGATGATTCAAATCCAAAATGATGTTCTTGTGTTAATTGATAATTAGTTAAACGCTTAAAACACACACTTAATGATATTGTACCTACTAAAACATGGAAACCATGAAAACCCGTAGCCATATAAAAAGTTGAACCATAAATCCCATCTGCTAATCGGAAATCCGCCATATTATATTCATAGGCCTGAAATGCAGTGAAAATTATTGCTAATAAGATAGTTAAAAATAAACTTATAATTGCTTGTTTTCTTAAATTACAAACTATTGCATGATGTGATCAAGTAACTGTACATCCTGATAATAATAATATTAATGTATTCAAAAAAGGAATTTCTCAAGGATTTAATACTACAATACCTTTTGGGGGCCATATTGTACCTATTTCTACTGCAGGAGCTAAACTGCTATGAAAAAAAGCCCAAAAAAATGCAAAAAAAAATAGTACTTCAGAAACTATAAATAAAATGACTCCGTAGCGTAAACCACGCTGTACAATTCCTGTATGATGACCTTCTAACGTAGATTCTCTTACAACATCTCTTCATCAAACAAACATAGCTATTAAAAGAAAAATAAAGCTAATAAATAATAAATAACTTCCATTTATATATGCATGCATATATAAAACTCCACTTATGGCACATGAAAAAGCACATAAAGATGCAACAAATGGTCAAGGGCTAGGATCTACTAAATGAAAAGGATGACGTTGTATATTTTTCGAAACATATGATAATAACATTACTTTTTTTGTGTATTTTTAAAAAATTTTTTAATATTTCTAATTAAAGAATTATTTGAAGAAAAAAATAAGAAAAAAATTATGATTAATAATAAAATTTGAAATAATGATAATTTCATTTTACTCATTGATTTTATTAAAAATTCATTGTATATAATTTGGTAATGCAACAGCTTCTACAACTATGGGCATGAAACCATGATTAATACCACAAATTTCACTACACTGACCATAATATAATCCTTCTCGTTTAATAAATAAGGATGTTTGGTTTAATCTTCCTGGAATTGCATCACATTTAACACCTAGTGATGGTACTGCTCAACTATGTAACACATCCGCTGCTGATACTATAATTCTAATATGTGTATTTATAGGAATTACCATACGGTTATCAACCTCTAGTAAACGATATTGACCTTCCAATAAATCTTCTTCTGGTATCATATAACTATCAAAGTTTATACATTCACCTTCTTCGTTATAATAATCAGAATATTCATAACTCCAATATCATTGATGTCCAAGTGTTTTTATTGTTATTGCAGGAGATATAACTTCATCCATTGCATATAGCAAGGAAAAAGAAGGTACTGCTATGATTAAAAGTATAAAAGCTGGTGTTATAGTTCAAATCATTTCAATTAAAGTTCCATGTACTAAAGAAGAAGGTATTGGATTTTGGCGATGTTCAAAATGCCACAACGTTCTACTCAACATTCAAGTAACAAATATAGATATAATGCATATAAAAAACATTAAATCATGATGTAAATTTATAATACCTTCCATTATAGGTGTTGCAGGATCTTGAAAACCTAATTGTCAATTTTCTGCAACATCAGAATAATTTAAGGTGATTGGGATAAATAATGTAATTATATAATAAAAATATAATGTATTTAACATTTTTTTATTTTTTCAAAGTTTCGCAGATCAAAGGCATTTCTTCAAATGTATGATATGCTGGAGGTGATGTTGTTACTCATTCTAAAGTAAAATCGCCTTTTTTATCAAGTTCTCCAAAATCTCAAGGTGAATTTACACAAGGATTTTTTATAATTAAAGAAACATATACTACATAAAAGAAAAATAATGTAGAAAATAAAGCTACATAGGACCCATAAGATGCTATTAAATTCCAAGAAGCATAAGCATCTGGATAATCTGGTATTCTACGAGGCATTCCCGCTAAGCCTAAAAAATGCATAGGCATAAATGTCAAATTAACCCCTATAAATGTAGATCAAAAATGTATTTGACCCAAAATTTCTGGGTATTGTAAGCCTGTAATTTTACCAAATCAATAGTAAAAACCAGCAAATATAGCAAAAACAGCCCCCATCGAAAGAACATAATGGAAATGGGCAACTACATAATAGGTATCATGTAAACTTATATCTAATCCTGAATTTGCTAATATAATACCTGTTAGCCCACCTATTGTAAATAAAAAAATAAAACCAATAGCAAAAAGCATTGGTACTTTTAAATGAATAGAACCTTCTCACATAGTAGCTATTCAACTAAATATTTTAATTCCTGTGGGAACTGCAATAATCATAGTGGCTGCTGTAAAATATGCTCGAGTATCTACGTCTAAACCCACAGTATACATATGATGGGCTCACACTATAAATCCTAAAACGCCTATAGAAACCATTGCATAAACCATTCCTATATAACCAAATACAGGTTTTCTTGAAAATGTAGATACTATATGACTAATCATACCAAAACCTGGAAGTATTAATATATACACCTCAGGATGCCCAAAAAATCAAAACAAATGTTGATAAAGTACAGGATCTCCTCCTCCAGCAGGATCAAAAAATGCTGTATTAAAATTACGATCAGTTAAAAGCATTGTAATAGCTCCTGCTAAAACAGGAACAGCTAATAAAAGTAAAAAAGCTGTTACAAAAATAGATCATACAAATAAAGGTATTCTATACATACTTTGACCTGGACTTCGCATATTCAAAATAGTAGAAATAAAATTTACTGCTCCAAGAATTGAAGACGCTCCAGAAATATGTAAACTAAAAATTGCTAAATCTACTGCTCCTCCAGAATGACTTTGTATAGAGCTTAAAGGAGGATATACTGTTCAGCCTGTTCCTACACCTACTTCTACTAAAGCAGATAATAATAATAAGCACAATGATGGTGGCAATAACCAAAAAGAAATGTTATTTAACCGAGGAAATGCCATATCAGGGCTTCCTATCATTATAGGAACTAATCAATTTCCGAATCCTCCAATCATAACAGGCATTACCATAAAAAAAATCATCAAAAAGGCATGTGCTGTTATAAGAACATTATATACTTGATGATTTCCTAATAACAATTGATTACTAGGTTGAGCTAATTCCATACGAATTAACATAGACATACAACCTCCTAAAACACCAGAAAAAGCACCAAAAATAAGATATAAAGTACCAATATCTTTATGATTTGTCGAAAAAATTCAACGAGAAACTCATTGCATAGATAACATTTATTTATTATAAATTTTTGATTTCTTAATATTTATGTATAAAACCGAGAGAGACGGGACTCGAACCCGCAACTTTTAGTGCGACAGACTAACACTCAACCTTTAAGTTTCTCCCTCAAAACTTAACGTTTAACCAATATCAATTTTAAACAACAATTCCTATTTAATTTAGACCAAATATATTGTGCTTGCGAATATGAAAATAATTCAAATTCAAAAATAATATTTCCAGGTTTGATAAATACTGCTCGAGTATAAATAGAACCTTTACCTTTACCCATACGTGATTCTGAACTCAATTTTGTTAGATTGTAATTCAAAACTATTTTATTTCAAATCTTTATAGATTTTTTAGAATTCCCTATCTTTTTAGAACTTTTAACAATTATATTTTTTAAAAAAGAAAGCTGAGTTTCTGTTAATCTACCAAAAGATAGAGCTTTTAGTCCATAATTACCTTTCCGTAAAATGCAATTAGGTTGGTTATATTTATAGTTATATTTAATTTGACTTTTAGTATACAAACTCATAAAATAATCAGATTTTTACTCCACAAGTTCCGGATTTACTATATAATATACTTTTAGAATATATTATATAATCTTGTAAAGAAGTTAAACATGAACTACCCACATTTAAATTTAGCCTTTTTGCCATTTGAGTTTTTGAATCATCTATACGGCCTGCTATTTGTATTTTAAAACCTTTTAATTTTAAAATTTTTACACCTCGAGATGTATGAATTATTTTTAAAGAATTTAAATGCATTTCAAGCAACTTAGATAAGTTTCATAATATTCTTTTAGCAGTTAAATTTTCAAATACTAAAAATTGACTATAAGAATATAGCAAATTACTTGATAATAAAGGAAACCCCATTAAATAAAAACCTATACATAATTTTTTTGAAAAAAATTTACTTAAAGTGTTCTGAATCTTATTATAAAATCTCGTTGAATCTGCTTTTAAAACAAAAAAGGGTTGTGTATAATAAATGTTTAATATAATAGGATTATATTTTTTTATTTTTAATTGCTGATAATGAATAAGAAAACCTATTGAATTAGAAATTCTTTTTAAAAATATAAATGATTTTATACAATAATGGAATAAAAAAAAATAAAGTTTAAAAGATTTACCATAAAATTGAATATTTGATGTTCATAATTGTGATATACCAAGCCTTAGACTTGTTGGGTTAATTTTTTGTGCCATTTTCAATATTTTGGTTAAGTAATTTTGAATATTTATACTTGAATAATATTCGTATTTGTAAATAAATTTATTACTAAATAATCTTTTCAAACCGATCCATCTAATAATCTTTTAGAATATTCTCGAAAAATATTTTAAGAAATTTTAATACTATTGATTCTTTCAGTATATACATAAAATTAACGTAGCTACTTGACTATGCTGTTGGTTCAACAATCAATACACCATTGGTTAAAATATTTCGGTCCTCTCGTACTAGAAATAAACTTAATATTTTTCAAAACTTACAGTAGATAGGGACCGAACTGTCTCACGACGTTCTGAACCCAACTCACGTACCTTTTTCACTAGCGAACAACTAGACCCTTGAAATCTACTTCAATTTCAGGATAAGATGAGTCGACATCGAGGTATCAAACCGTGACATTGATATGAACTCGCAATCACGATAAATCTGTTATCCCTAGAGTTCCTTTTATTTGATGAACGATATTAATTCCACTCTTAAATATCGGGTCATTATGACTAACTTTCGTTTCAATTTAATTCATCAATTTAATTGTTAAGCAGATTTTTGCCATTATACATAAAATACATATTTAATCTACCTTTGTACACCTCCGTTACCTTTTAGGAGGTACTCGTCCCAAGTAAACTTTCTTTTTTATACTTTCTTAAAATTTTTTTAATAAATAAAAAATTATAAAATCGAATGGTATTTCAATATTGTTAATAAACTCCCATTTGTTCTATACAAAAATATAATTTCTTATAATATAAAAATCAAGTAAAGGATCTAGGGTCTTTCCGTCTTACTGTAAGTAACCTGCATTTTCACAAGTTCTGTAATTTCGCTGAATTTGTATTTAAGACAGTAAAGCAATCGTTACACCATTCATGCAGGACGGAACTTACCCGTCAAGGAATTTCGCTACCTAAGGATTCTTATAGTTAGAACCGCCGTTTACCTAGATTTAAAGTATTTAGCATTTACTAATACTTATTATTTTTAGGCACTGGGCAGGTGTCAGACTCTATACATTTTAGAAAATTAGCAGAGTCCTGTGGTTTTGATAACCAGTCGTTGCTTTCTCTTTAATGATACCTTATAGTTTTTTAACTACAAGACACTCTTTATTGCGAACGTACAGAGCTAATTTGCCGAGTTCCTTAAATACAATTTATTCATTCACTATAATATTTTCTATTAATTCACCTGTGTCGGTTTTAGTACGGTCTAGAATTGTTATAATTTTTTCTTGAAAGAGTTACATCCAAAAACTTAACCACTATTTATCAAAGTTTTTTTTGTTGTTCTTTTTTCATAACAAGTTTTTGTTACATATAACAGACTGTATAAAAATCCTATCAAGTATAGTCTTCACAAACTTTTTCTCTTAAGGACCGTATAACTCAATGTATCTCAAATTACATTGAAACCCTTGAATATTTAGTGACTATGATTATATTTACATAGTTAACGCTACTCATGTCAGCATTCGCACTTTTGAAATTATTATTACTAATTTTAAAATTAATAATATAGTTTACAAAACGTTCCACTACCATCAAAATTTTTAATTCGTTATATCGATATATAGTTTAAGCCTTTTTATTTTAATTTCCAAAAGAATAAATAGCAAGCTAAAACGCTTTTTCTAATAAATGGCTGCTTCTAAGCCTATTAAATATTATTTGATCCTCTTATAAAAATTTCTACACTAAACTATATTTTATAGATCTTAATATACGATTTGGGTTGTTACCCTTTTGTCTAAAAACCTTATCGCTTAAAGACTGTTTACTAATTAAATTAAATTACATTTCGGAGATAAACTAAAAGCAGTAAGTTTTTACACCCCATAATTTAATTTGTACTCTACTCACAATTTATTAAAATTAATACTGTACTGAAATACATTTCGTGGAAAACCGGCTATTTCCAAGTTTGATTAGCCTTTCACTCCGAACCATAAATCTTCTCAATATTTTGCTACATATAAGAGTTCAGCCTTAAAAAACTTTTTACAGAATTATCAGCTTGTTTATGGTTAGATCACTTGGTTTCAGGTTTAATAAATATTACTTTAATTCGCTTTTTTATCATATATGTAAGCTTGTTATATTTATTAACTTGCTGACTCATTATGCAAAAGGCACTTCGTCATTAAAACTTATAAACTCCGAATTCTATTAAACATTCAGTTTCTTATTGTCCTCACGGAATTTTTCATCTTTTTTTCACAATACTCATTCACTATCGGTTAAAAAATTTTTCTTTGGCTTAGAAGGTGGTACTCCTTTTTTCATACATAGTTTACATATTACTTATATAAAAAATTCAATTTAAAACAGGACTTTTACCTTTTTAAGTTTTTTTATAAATTGAATAACATTTTAAAGCCTTTATTGCTTTCATTCGCCATTACTTACAATATCTCGTTTGATTTATTTTTTGTGTTACTAAGATGATTCATTTCACACTATATTTAATTATTTTTTATTAGTTTGCTTAAGGAAATTTATAGATTACAGGCCTATGCCTACTTATAAGTTTTCGTAGCGTGACGTCCTTATTTTTTTACCAAGATTTTCTCTAAATGTTTATAAAAAATAATTCAAAATTACTTAACCAAAAAATTAGCCCTTCATTAAATTCATTAACTCTACTGTTATTGTATTTCTAATACGATAATAAATAACTAATATAGCTAAACCAATAGATGACTCAGATGCTGCTACCGTTAAAATTAATAAAGAAAAAATTTGTCCAGAAATATCATCTAAATGTATAGATGCTGCTATTAAATTAAAATTAACAGAGAGAAACATCATTTCTAAAGACATTAACATAACTAAGATATTTTTTTGATTAATAAAAATACCCAAAATACTTGTTAAAAATAGAAGAATTGAAATATTCATATAGTTAAATAAAATTATCATTTTAAATTTATAAATTATAATTAAAATAGGATAGTAGATTATATTTAAATATTTTCCAGCCACAGGTTCCCCTACGGCTACCTTGTTACGACTTCACTCCAGTTTTTCTATTACTATAAATTAATTAATAATCTTCAAATAATAAGAATTTCCATAGCGTGACGGGCGGTGTGTACAAAACCTAAGTACATATTCACCGTGACATTCTCATTCACGATTACTAGCAATTCCACCTTCATATTTTCAAGTTGCAGAAAATAATCCGAACATAATTTTGTTTAAAAGATTTGTAATTATTTACATAATTTACATCTTGTTAGAAAAATCATTGTAGCACATGAAAGTAGCCCAATTTATCAGGGTCATGAGGACTTGACATCATTCTCTACTTCCTCTAAAATGTCTTTAGTAGTATATATTAAAAAATATAAAAGAGTTTTGTCCGTTTTCTGGAATAAACCAAACGCTTCACAGCACGGACTGACGACAGCCATGCAACACCTGTAATTTTATAAATTATTCAAAAATTGGTAAGGTTCTGCGCGTATTGTCGATTTAAACCACATGCTCCACTGCTTGTGTAGGTTCCCGTCAATTCCTTTGAGTTTTAATTTTGCAATCGTAGTTCCCAGGCGGAGTGTTTAACGCGTTAGCTATATTTTTGAAAAAGATTTCCAAAAATGAACACTCATAGTTCAGGGTGTGGACTACAGGGGTATCTAATCCCTTTCGCTACCCACACTTTAATACTTTAATGTCAGTTTTAACATAGATTATTGCCTTCGCAATTGAAATTCTTTTAAATATCAAAACATTTTACCGTTACACTTAAAATTCTATAATCTTCGATTAAACTCTAGGAAATTAATTTTAAAGTAAAATTAAAATTAAACTTTAATTTTTATACATAAAATTAAATTTACCACCTACATATACTTTACGCCCAATTAATCCAAATAACGTTTATCCTTCCCGTTTTACCGCGGCTGCTGGCACGAAATTAGCCAGGACTATTACTAAATCAATCATAATTCAAAAAAAGTTTTAGTGATTTACAGTTATATACTTTCTTCTCACATATGGTTTAACTGGATCAAGCATTCGCTCATTGTCCAATATTCCTCACTGCTGCCTTTAATTTAAAGTTTGGACCTTTCTCAGTTCCAATGTGGCTGTTCATCCTCACAGACCAGCTAAGGATCATAAGCTTGGTAATCTTTTAAACTACCAACTACTTAATCCTTTATAAACTTTTCTTAAAACAATTTAATTTTATGTATTTAACAATATTTTTAAGACTAATTTTTATATTAATACTCACCCGTTCGCTATATATTTAAATAGTTATAAATATGTTTAACTAGCATGTGTTATGTTAACCATTAACGTTCATTTTGAGCCAGGATCAAACTCTTTTAAATTAATCTTCTCAAAATTTTAAACTTTCTTACTATCCTATTAATAATACTTAAATATAATAAATTTAAATCATTTTTTTAAACTAAATATAGAACCCTTTTCTGTAGAATAAAGTGATCACAAGACTTTCTTATTTAAAATTAACTTCTCATTATGCATAAAAAAATAAAAAAAACTATACCTTAAGATACTGTTAAAATTTAATCTTTTAAAAAATAATTTGCTCAAAAACTTGTTTTTAAATTGTAAATTCTTTTTTTTATAATATATTTTTTTTAACATTTTAAAAGATTATTTTACGGGAATAGGATTCGAACCTATAATTTTAGATCATGAGTCTAATGAGTTAACCTTTTTTACTCTATCCCGTTTAATTTTAAACACTCCCAGTGGGACTCGAACCCACATTTATGCTACGAAAAAACATTGCCTTAACCTAATTAAACGATAGGAGCAATTTTATATTATAGTTTAGTACCATATTTGGACCGACTATTTTTTCTACCAGATACTCCATTTAAATCATAAGAACCTCTTACAAAGTGATAACGTACACCTGGAAGATCTTTTACACGCCCTCCACGTATTAATACTACAGAATGTTCTTGTAAAGAATGCCCTTCTCCCGGTATATAACCTATGACTAACTTACCACTAGTTAAAAAAACTTTTGCTACTTTTCTTTCCGCTGAATTTGGCTTTTTTGGATTTATATGATAAACTTTTAGACAAATACCTTTTCGCTGAGGAGATTTTTGCAATGCAAGTGATTTATTTTTTCTAAGTTTTTTTTTTCGAAATTTTTTTAATAGTTGTTGTATTGTAGGCATATTTATAAATATTTGTATTTTGCATAACGAAACATATATAAAAATAGAAAGCTTCTACTAAAATCATGTTAATAATTAATAATAAAATTTGCATAACCACTTCAGGAGGAGACAATAAATATAAAAAACAAAGTATTCCATAAAAAATTTGTTTTTTGAACTTGCTTAATATTGTATAAAGTAATTTTAGTTCCACCAAAAAATAAATTTGAACAAATAATCAAGAAAAAAACTTGCACATGAAAATAAAAAAAAACTTTATATAAAATAACCAAGTTACATAATATAGTAAACTTAATTCATATTTCACATGTAATAAATTTTTAAAATACTGTAAATCTCATTGTGTTAGAAATTTTAAAACAAGAGGCAAAACAGAAAGATAAAAAACACACAAAGAAAAAATGCCTATCTTTATAAAATTACTGTACAGTTTAATCTGATAAAAGTATTGATAAAAATATGAGCAAGGCTTAAAAAAATAAACTACACTATAATAAAAATAAATGGAAGAAAAAAATAAAGAATTTTTTAAGCAAATATATCACATTAAGTCGAGCAAATCCGTAACATTCATAAGAATAAATTGGTCAAAACCTAACTTAAAGAAAAAAAAACTTTCAATAAAAATAACCAATGAGATATTTTTGAAAATTAAATAATTACACAAAAGAAAACAAACTACTCAATAAAAAATACGATATAACAGTTCCGATGTATAAAAAATCAATATATTATGCAAGCGAGTACTATTTCTTTTTGAGTGTATTAGGAATTGAACCTAAGATCTTTAAATTAAAAGTTTATTGCTTTAACCTGCTAAGCTATACACCCTCTATCAACATAAATAAGTGTTTGGAAAGACTTGAACTTTCAATCGTTAAATCCGTAGTTTAATGCTTTATCCTATTTAAGCTACAAACACTTACTAATGAGTAATAATGGACTCGAACCATTAACTTTTTCAATGTAAACGAAATACTCTACCTTTTGAGTTAATTACTCTTATTAAAATATCTTTCCGAATAGGATTCGAACCTATACATTAATGGTTAACAGCCATATGCTCTACCTTTAAGCTATCGGAAA